TTTATTTATATATAACAAAACAAATTATAAAAATAAAAATATGTGCTAATTTTAACCTATTTTTAAAAAAAAATACTAACTATAATTCACTTTTATAGAAATATTTAAAAAAATAAAAAATCGGAACTAAAAAATAAATTTCAATTAAATTAATTTTAGTGAATAAAAAAAAAATCAAATTTCATTAAAAATTCTCTGGATAATATAATTTAAATAATATAGAATAAATTTATATAATAATTAATTTCATTTATATTAATTAAAACTTATTTAATTAATTATTATACCCACTATAAATTATAATAAAAATTATAAATTATTCAATTAAAAATACTAATAACCAATTTTCATAAATTATAAAAATAAGAATTAATTTTAGTATTAATTATTTAAGAGTATATATGTATCTATATAAACAACGAAATCTTATTCATCGATATAGATATCTATCTTTCTTTTTTTTTATCAACCAATATTTTTTTTTTAATAAAATAAAGCATTTTTATTAAACATTTATTAATTAATAAATATTAATAAATTATTTAATAATATATATATCAAGGTATAAATGTTAGATAAACTTTATACTTATTAAATAATATATATATATATAAATAATATAATATTTATATATATAATTATATAAATTACATTAAAATATTTATATATATATAATTAAATATATGAATATATAATAAATTTTACAATTTTTAATATTATCAAAATTCTTTATATCCTATTTCTTTTTAAATATAAGTCCTCAATAATTAATAACTAATTATATATTTATAAATTAAGTATAAATTTAAAAATATATTTCTTTTTATGTATATATTAATAAATGTTTATATTAATATAAATCCTATATATTCAATAAAGATGCATAAAAATTAAGAAATTTGCAACAATTTTAATATAGATATATATTATGTTGTTTATTAACTATTATAATATAAATTTATACATATTATATATTATGTTAATTTTTATTAACGAAAAAAATTTCCGAGAAGAGCCATTTTCGAAAAAGTTACTAATTTTAATTATTTTAATTTAAAGTTAAACTAAAATTTTAGTTAAATAAGTTTAATTAAAAAATCAAAAAGAACTTAAAAAATGAGGTGCCTGATTAAAGGGTTATTTTGATAGAATAAATCATGTAAATTTTTACTCTCATTATTATAAATTATTACCCTAGTTTATAATACCCCCCCTACATATTCAAAAATATAAACTTATATTAATTTATATAAAAATCTATTTGTTTTTATTATAAATAAAATTTTTACATTTTTTTCTATATATTATGGTTGAAATAACTTTTTTTAGTATAAATTTTATTAAAATTTTAAGAAAACAATTTAACTTTATTTTTAATGTAAATAAATTTATATTTGACAGAATTAAACTATCCCCTTAAGTATCAAAAACTTCTATACATCATATACTAAAATATAATAAAAAAAATTAAAAAGATAAGCTAAATAAGCTTTTAGGTTCATACCCCAAATATAAAGGTTGTAACCCTTTTCTTTTTAATTTTTTTTATTTATAAATTAGTATTTGTTTCCACTCTTTTTATAGGAACATTAATTACTATTTCCTCTTATTCATGATTAGGAGCATGAATAGGCCTTGAAATCAATTTACTTTCTTTCATCCCTTTAATTAGAATAAAAAATAATTCATTTTCTTCTGAAGCATCTATCAAATATTTTCTTATCCAAGCATTAGCATCATCAATTTTTTTATTTTCTGTAATCATATTAATTACTAAAAGAAAAATAATTAATGAATTATTTATTTTCAATAAAATCTTATTTATAATTATAAATTCAACAATTTTATTAAAATTGGGAGCTGCCCCCTTCCACTTTTGATTCCCAGAAATTATTGAAGGAATAAACTGATTAAATAGATTAATTTTAATAACATGACAAAAGATTGCGCCTATAGTAATTTTATCCTATACAATTAAAAATAGAATATTTATTTTAATAATTATTGTAATATCAACATTTATTGGAAGAATTGGAGGTTTAAATCAAACTAGATTACGAAAAATATTAGCTTATTCATCTATTAATCATATAGGATGAATATTAAGAAGATTTTTAATAAATGAAATTATATGAATTATTTATTTTATTATTTATTCTTTTATATCAATTTCAATTGTATTAATTTTTAATAGATTTAATATATTTTTATTAAAACAATTATTTATAATAATTAATAAAAATTATTTAATTAAATTTTTTATTACTCTGAATCTACTTTCTTTAGGAGGATTACCACCATTTTTAGGATTCTTCCCTAAATGAATTATTATTCAAAATTTAAGAATAAATAATTTTTTTATTGTTATATTTATAATTATAATAACATTAATTACTTTATTCTTTTACCTACGAATTTGTTATTCTAGAATTTTAATTACTAATAATGAAATTTATTATAATAAAATAATAAATAAAATAAGTTTTAATAAAATTTTTATTAATATTACCTCTTTTATCTCAATTAATGGACTAATCCTATATTCAATATTTATTAACTTTTTATAAAGGATTTAAGTTAAGAAAACTCACAGCCTTCAAAGCTGTAAATAAAGGAAAGAGCTCTTTAAGCCTTAAGGCTATAAATCTTAATCCTTAAGTATAGACGAAAAACCATATCTTTAAATTTGCAATTTAATATTTTTATTAAAATACTATACTTTTTGGTAAGAGAAATCAATTTTCATAAATAAATTTACAGTTTATTGCCTAAGATTCAGCCATCTTACCGCAAAAATGATTATTCTCGACAAACCATAAGGATATTGGAACACTTTATTTTTTATTTGGTGCTTGATCAGGAATAGTGGGAACTTCTTTAAGAATACTAATTCGAGCAGAATTAGGAAACCCTGGGTCTTTAATTGGGGATGATCAAATTTATAATGTAATTGTTACTGCCCATGCATTTATTATAATTTTTTTTATAGTTATACCTATTATAATTGGGGGATTTGGAAATTGATTAGTTCCTTTAATATTAGGAGCTCCAGATATGGCCTTCCCTCGAATAAATAATATAAGATTCTGAATATTACCCCCCTCATTAAGTTTGCTATTAATAAGAAGAATAGTAGAAAGAGGGGCAGGAACTGGGTGAACTGTATACCCTCCTCTATCAGCAGGGATTGCTCATGGGGGGGCTTCAGTAGATTTAGCTATTTTTAGATTACATTTAGCAGGTATTTCTTCTATTTTAGGGGCTGTAAATTTTATTACTACTATTATTAATATACGATCAATTGGAATAACATTTGATCGAATACCATTATTTGTGTGATCAGTGGGAATCACGGCTCTCTTACTTTTACTTTCTCTTCCTGTATTAGCTGGAGCTATTACTATACTTTTAACAGATCGAAATTTAAATACCTCATTTTTCGATCCTGCAGGGGGGGGTGATCCAATTCTTTATCAACATTTATTTTGATTTTTTGGACATCCAGAAGTATATATTTTAATTTTACCTGGGTTTGGTATAATTTCACATATTATTAGACAAGAAAGAGGAAAAAAAGAAACATTTGGATCTTTAGGAATAATTTATGCTATACTTGCTATTGGTCTTTTAGGATTTGTAGTTTGAGCCCATCATATATTTACTGTAGGAATAGATGTTGATACTCGAGCTTATTTTACTTCAGCAACAATAATTATTGCTGTTCCTACAGGTATTAAAATTTTTTCTTGACTTGCAACTTTACATGGATCTCAGATTTCTTATAGACCATCACTTTTATGAGCCTTAGGGTTTGTTTTCTTATTTACTGTAGGTGGATTAACAGGAGTAGTATTAGCAAATTCATCTATTGATATTATTTTACATGATACTTATTACGTTGTAGCTCATTTTCATTACGTTCTTTCTATAGGAGCTGTATTTGCTATTTTAGCAGGATTTATTCAATGATTTCCCTTATTTACAGGTCTTACCTTAAATTCTCATCTTTTAAAAATTCAATTTTTAGTTATATTTTTAGGAGTAAATCTTACCTTTTTCCCTCAACATTTTTTAGGTTTAAGAGGGATACCCCGACGTTACTCAGATTATCCTGATGCTTACACTTCTTGAAATGTAATTTCTTCTATTGGTTCTACAATTTCTTTTATTGGTGTATTAATACTAATTTATATTATTTGAGAAGCTCTAATTTCTCAACGAAGAGTAATCTTCTCCAATCAAATACCTACTTCTATTGAATGATTCCAAAAATTACCCCCGGCAGAACATAGATACTCTGAATTACCAATATTATCTAATTTCTAATATGGCAGATTAGTGCAATGAATTTAAGCTTCATATATAAAGACTGGGGCTTTTGTTAGAAAAATGGCAACCTGATCTAATTTGAATCTACAAGATAGAGCTTCACCTCTTATAGAACAACTTACATTTTTTCATGATCACACTTTAATAATTTTGACTATAATTACTATTTTAGTAGGATATTTAATATTTTCATTGTTTTTCAATAAATATATTAATCGATTTTTATTAGAAGGACAAACAATTGAAGTAATTTGAACAATTTTACCAGCTATTATTTTAATTTTTATTGCTTTACCTTCACTTCGATTATTATACTTACTTGATGAAATTAGAAACCCATGATTAACCTTAAAATCTATCGGACATCAATGATATTGAAGATACGAATATTCAGATTTTAAAAAATTAGAATTTGATTCTTATATAACCCCTATAAATGATCTACAAGAAAATGGGTTTCGTCTATTAGATGTAGATAACCGAGTAATTTTACCATTTAATTCTCAAATTCGTATTATTGTTTCTGCAATAGACGTTTTACATTCATGAACTGTCCCATCCCTAGGAGTTAAAATTGATGCTACTCCAGGCCGATTAAATCAAACTAATTTTTTTATAAACCGACCAGGGTTATTTTACGGACAATGTTCAGAAATCTGTGGAGCAAACCATAGATTTATACCTATTGTAATTGAAAGAGTACCTACAAAAACTTTTATTAAATGAATTTCTAAAATAAGAGAAATTTCATTAGATGGCTGAAAGTAAGTATTGATCTCTTAAATCAAATAATAGTAAATTAACAATTACTTCTAATGAAAAGAATTAGTTAATCTATAACATTAGAATGTCAAACTAAAATTATTAAAATTTAATATTCTTTAATCCCACAAATAGCACCAATAAATTGATTAATGTTATATATATTTTTTTCAATAATATTTATTGCTTTTAATTTTATAAACTACTATATATTTTTAATTTGTAAAAAAACTGAAAAAACTAATAAAATTTTTAATAAATTTCTTAACTGAAAATGATAACTAATCTATTTTCTACTTTCGATCCATCTACTAATATTTTAAATTTATCTTTAAATTGAATAAGAACAATAATTGGTATTATTATAATTCCGATATTATTTTGATTTACACCATCACGTATATCTATTATTTGAATTAATATTATTATTACTTTACACAAAGAATTTAAAACCTTAATGGGGGAATTTAATCATAAGGGAAGAACTTTTATATTTATTTCTTTATTTTCATTTATTTTATTTAATAATTTTATAGGATTATTTCCATATATTTATACAAGATCAAGACATATATCTATAACTTTAAGATTAGCTTTACCATTATGACTGAGATTTATAATATTTGGTTGAATTAATCATACTCAACATATATTTTCCCATTTAGTACCTCAAGGAACACCCCCAGTTCTTATACCATTTATAGTGTGTATTGAAACTATTAGAAACATTATTCGGCCCGGAACTTTAGCCGTACGATTAGCTGCAAATATAATTGCCGGACATTTACTATTGACACTTTTAGGAAATACAGGCCCAATAATAAACCATATAATAATTAATTTATTAATTATCACTCAATTATTATTACTTACTTTAGAATTTGCTGTATCAATTATTCAATCATATGTATTTGCTATTTTAAGAACTCTTTATTCTAGAGAAGTTATTTAATGTCAACACATTCAAATCACCCATTTCACTTAGTTGATTATAGGCCATGACCTTTAACTGGAGCTATAGGAGCAATAATTACAGTATCTGGATTAGTAAAATGATTTCATCAATTTAATATTAATTTATTTATAATTGGAATAATAATCACATTATTAACAATAATTCAATGATGACGAGATGTAACCCGAGAAGGGACCTTCCAAGGACTCCATACATATACTGTAACTATAGGATTACGATGAGGAATAATTTTATTTATTACATCTGAAGTATTTTTTTTTATCTCATTTTTTTGGGGGTTTTTTCATAGAAGATTGGCCCCAACAATTGAATTAGGAGCAATATGACCACCAATAGGAATTATCCCTTTCAATCCTCTACAAATCCCCCTTTTAAATACACTAATTTTATTAACCTCAGGAATTACAGTAACATGAGCACATCATAGATTAATAGAAAATAATTATAGTCAAACATTACAAGGATTATTTTTTACAGTAACTCTAGGAATTTACTTTTCTATTCTTCAAGCATATGAATATATAGAATCCCCTTTCACTATTGCTGATACAGTATACGGGTCATCATTTTTTATAGCTACAGGATTTCATGGAATTCATGTAATTATTGGAACTTCATTCTTATTAATTTGTCTATTTCGACATTATTTAAATCATTTTTCTAGAATCCATCACTTTGGATTTGAAGCCGCTGCTTGATATTGACATTTTGTTGATGTAGTTTGATTATTTTTATATATTTCAATTTATTGATGAGGTAGATAATTTATATAGTATATTAAGTATATTTAACTTCCAATTAAATGGTCTAATTTTTATTAGTATAAATAATTTTAATAATTATAACTCTATCAATTTTAATTATATTAATTGCTATATTAACTATAACTTTAGCAAGAATCCTTTCAAAAAAAACATTTATAGATCGAGAAAAAAATTCCCCCTTTGAATGTGGATTTGATCCTATTAATTCCTCTCGTTTACCATTTAGACTTCAATTTTTTCTAATTGCAGTAATTTTTTTAATTTTTGATGTAGAAATTGCTTTATTATTTCCAATAATTATAATTTATAAAATCTCTAACATAACTATACTATTTAGAACAAGATCATTTTTCATTTTTATTTTATTAATTGGTTTATATCATGAATGAATACAAGGAGCATTAAACTGAAAACTTTGGGATTATAGTTAAAAATAACATTTAATTTGCATTTAAAAAGTATCAATATATGATTTTTCTCAAAATAAGAAGTAAAATTTACATTTAGTTTCGACCTAAAATTCTGGTGTTATTACACCCTTATTTAAATTAATTGAAGCCAAAATAGAGGCATTTCACTGTTAATGATTGTATTGAATAAGAATTCCAATTAAAGAAATATGGGGATCAAGATAAAGCTTCTAACTTTTTTCTGTAGCGGTTTAACTCCGTTTATATTTCTATTTATATAGTTTAATAAAAACATTACATTTTCATTGTAAAAATAAAATAATTATTTTTATAAATATTTAAAGATTTATATAATCACCATAATATCTTCAATATTATACTCTTAAATTTAAGCTATTTAAATTATAATATTAACAATAATAATAAAAATATTAATCATATAATTATTAAAACTAAAAAAATTTTTATATTATTATTTTGAAAAAATTGAAAACCTATAGAATTAATTTTTAAATTTAAATAAATACCCTGACCACCAAAACATTCATTTCAACCCTGATCAAAATTCTTAAATAAATTATATCTTATTATTAAAGGAAAATAATTTACAAAAAAAGTAGAAATATTAGGTAAAAATCACATAAAACCAAAAAAAAATCTATAATTATAAAATATTAAAGATTTAGAAAATCAAGAAATTGAAAACTTTGAAATTTCATACCCAATTAAAGCACCTAAAAATCTTACTAATAAAGCTATTAATTTCATACTTAAAGGTAAACAAACTATAAAAGGAGTAGGAAAAATTAATCACCTCAAAGAACATCCTCTAAAAACTACAAAAAATAATATTACTAATATTCCCTTTAATATAATTCAACCCCTATCCCCTAAAGAATGTAATCTAAAAAAATTAAAATCACCCGTAATTGAATAATAACATAAACGAAAAGAATAACATACTGTTAGACCAGTAGAAAAAAAAAATAAAATATAAATTAATATATTTAAATCACTTATAGAAACACACTCTAAAATTAAATCCTTAGAATAAAATCCAGATAAAAAGGGTATGCCACATAAAGCTAAATTAGAAATATTTATACTTATACAAGTTAAAGGTATATGTACTATTAAATTACCCATAAAACGAATATCTTGGATATCCTTTAAATTATGAATAATACAACCAGCACATATAAATAATAAAGCCTTAAATATAGCATGAGTTAAAAGATGAAAAAAAGCTAACTTATAATTACCTATAGCTAAAATTCTAATTATTAAACCCAACTGACTCAAAGTAGATAAAGCAATAATTTTTTTCAAATCAAACTCAAAATTAGCACCTAACCCAGCTATAAATATAGTTAAAACCCCAATAATTAATAAATATAACTTTATATTATTTCCTAAAATATAATTAAAACGAATTAATAGATAAACCCCAGCTGTTACTAAAGTAGAAGAATGAACTAAAGCAGAAACAGGAGTAGGGGCAGCTATAGCAGCAGGTAATCATGAAGAAAATGGAATTTGAGCTCTTTTTGTTATTGCAGCCACTATTACTAAAATGCCAATAATTTGTATATAAAAATCATTTATTATTAATTCTATATAATAAATATAATTTCATCTACCATAATTTAATATCCAAGCAATAGCTATCAATAAAGTTACATCACCAATTCGATTTATTAAAGCTGTAATTATTCCCGCATTATAAGATTTTACATTTTGATAATAAATTACTAAACAATAAGAAACTAACCCTAAACCATCTCAACCCAATAAAATTCTAATTAAATTTGGACTAATAATTAATAATATTATAGATAAAACAAATATTAATACTAATAAAATAAAACGATTAATATTCAAATCCCCTTCTATATATTCTTTACTATAAAAAATTACTATACTAGAAATAAATAAAACAAATCCTATAAATATTAATGATATTCAATCTATTAAAACTCTTATTACTAAAGAATTAGAATTTAAAGATAAAATTTCTCATTCAATAATAATGGTATAATCAAATAATAAAAACTTTAAACTAAAAATAAAACTTAATAAACTAAAAACTAAAAGAAAAATAAAACTAATAACACAAATTGAAATATTAAAAATAATTTAAGGTAAATTATTACATAGTTGATACCACAAATCAAAATTTTATTTTTAAATTACTTAAATAAATTCATAATATAAATAAATTTCTTTTAATAATTAATAAATTTAAAGGAAATCAATGCAAAAACAATAAAATATATTCACGAATAAACCCGGAAGAACATCTATATTTTCCAGAATAAATTTTACCGTGTTGTCTAAAAGAAAATAAATATAAAGTATAAACAGCTCTAAAAAAAGATAATAATATTAAAAAAATTATAGTTATTCAAGTTCAAGATATTAACCTATTTAATAAACTAATTTCACCTAATAAATTTATAGAAGGAGGAGCAGCTATATTAGAAGAAGATAATAAAAACCACCATAAAGTTATTCTAGGTATTAAATTAATTAAACCCTTATTTATAAATATTGATCGACTATTTAAACGTTCATAAGAAATATTTGCTAAACAAAATAAACCAGAAGAACATAAACCATGAGCAATTATTATTCTATAAGAACCTCTAAACCCCCAACAATTCAAAGTTATAATACCCCCTAATACTATACCTATATGAGCAACAGAAGAATAAGCAATTAAAATTTTTAAATCAGTTTGACGTAAACATACTAATCTTACTAAAAATCCACCAACTAAACTAATTCTAATAAATAAATATGAACAAGACTTTCTCATATAAATAAATAAATTTATAACACGAAGCAAACCATATCCACCTAACTTTAATAAAATTCCCGCTAAAATCATTGAGCCAGAAACAGGGGCCTCAACATGAGCCTTAGGTAATCATAAATGAACTAAATATATAGGTATTTTTACTAAAAATGCAAAAATCATACAAATAAATATATAAATATTAAATATATAAAAATTATTAAAAAAAAAATAATTTAATGTCATATAATAATTATAATAATAAAAAATACCAATTAATATAGGTAAAGAAGCAAATAATGTATAAAATAACAAATAAATTCCCGCTTGTAAACGTTCAGGTTGATACCCTCAACCTAAAATTAAAAACAATGTAGGAATTAAACTTCTCTCAAAAAATAAATAAAATATAAATAAATTTATTGAACTAAAAGTACAATATAATAAAATCATCAAAACTAATAAAAAAAATAAAAATAACTTATAAAAATTATTTATTATAAATACGCCTCCTCTAGCTATAATTATCAAAAAACAAATTCAAAAACTTAATAAAATTAAACCAAAAGACAATAAATCACTACCAAAAAAATAACTAACATTTATTCATATATAATTAAATCTACCTAATAATATAAAAATAAAAGTTATTAAAATAAATATAAACTGAATCAATCAAAAACTATTTTTTTTAAAACATAAAGGAATCATAAATAATATTATTATTAACAATTTTAACATAAATTTATTGAAAAAAAATAATCATTCCCATGAGTACGAATTAAAGAAACTAAAATAGATAAACCCAAAACTCTTTCACATACACAAAAAACTAAAAATATTAACCTAAAATAATACTCATAATTAAAAAAAGAAAGAAATATAAACAATAAAATATATAAAGATAAAATAATAAATTCTATTCTCAATAATATTAATAATAAATGTTTACGTTTAGAAGAAAAAACAAATAAACCAGAAATAAATATAAATAAAAAAGTAATACTATCTAATATAAATAAAATAAGTTTTAATAATTTAAAAAAAATATTGGTCTTGTAAATCAAAAATAAGATTATTCTTTTAAAACTTCAAGAGAAAAAAATATACTTTTATCATTAATCTCCAAAATTAATATTTTAATTAAACTACCTCTTGTATTTTCTTAACCTATTACTTAATAAATTTATCTATAACAATAATATTTTTATTTTTAAATCACCCAATATCTATGGGAATAATCTTAATAATCCAAACTATTTTAATTACATTAATTTCAGGACTTTATTCTTTTACCTACTGATTCTCTTATATTCTATTCCTTATTATAATTGGAGGAATAATAGTTTTATTTATATATATAACTAGATTAGCTTCAAATGAAAAATTTAACTTTTCTAAAAAAATTTTATTATTAATTATTACAATATTAATTATCTCTACAATTATAAATTTTAATGACATAAGAATTATTAATTTAAACTTTAAAAACTCTAATATAATAGAAATAATTAATAATATAATTATATTAAAAAATGAAAATATTAAATCTTTAAATTTTATATATAATAAACCTAATTTTATTATCACTATTATATTAATTAATTATCTATTATTAACCCTAGTAGCAGTTGTAAAAATTACTAAATCAAAAAGAGGGCCTTTACGACAAAAATTCTAATGAATAAACCCTTCCGAATTAATCACCCCCTAATTAAAATTATAAATAACGCACTAATTGACCTCCCCTCTCCATCTAATATTTCATTATGATGAAATTTTGGATCATTATTAGGATTATGTTTATCAATTCAAATTATTACAGGAATCTTTTTATCTATACATTACACAGCAAATATTGATTTAGCATTTTATAGAGTAAATCATATTTGTCGAGATGTAAATTATGGATGATTAATACGAACTATTCACGCTAATGGGGCATCATTTTTTTTTATTTGTATTTATCTTCATATTGGACGGGGAATATACTATGGATCATATAAATTAATACACACATGAATAGTAGGAGTAATAATTTTATTTATAGTTATAGGAACAGCATTTATAGGATATGTTCTTCCTTGAGGACAAATATCTTTCTGAGGAGCAACAGTAATTACTAATTTACTTTCTGCTATCCCATATTTAGGGTCTATGATAGTTCAATGAGTTTGAGGAGGATTTGCTGTTGATAATGCTACTTTAACCCGATTTTTTACTATTCATTTCTTATTACCATTTATTATTATTGCTTTAGTAATAATTCATTTACTATTTCTTCACCAAACAGGATCAAATAACCCCCTAGGTACTAACAGAAATATAGATAAAATCCCATTTCATCCATATTTTACATTTAAAGATATTTTAGGGTTTATTATTATAATAATAACAATTTCTATTTTAACATTAATAAATCCCTATCTTCTAGGAGATCCAGATAATTTTATTCCAGCTAATCCTCTAGTTACCCCAATTCATATTCAACCTGAATGATATTTTTTATTTGCATATGCCATTCTACGATCAATCCCAAATAAATTAGGGGGAGTAATTGCACTTGTATCCTCAATTCTGATTTTAATAGTATTACCATTTTCATATAAAAGAAAATTTCAAAGAATAAAATTTTATCCTATTAATCAAATTATATTTTGAATATTCATTATTATCGTAATTTTATTAACATGAATCGGAATACGTGCTGTAGAAGAACCCTATATTATCACAGGACAAATTTTAACTGTAATATACTTCGCTTATTTCATTATTAACCCTATAATTTTTAAATGATGAGATAAAATAATATTATAGTTAATGAACTTGAATAAGTATATGTTTTGAAAACATAATATAGGATTAAATTTCCTATTAACTTTACTAAAAATAATTCACTAAATAATTAAAGAATATATAAAAATTTTTAAACCTAAATATAAAAATAAATAATTTAATGAAATAGGTAAAAAACTTTTTCAAGCTAAATATATCAACTTATCATAACGAAATCGAGGTAATGTCCCACGAACCCAAATAAATATAAATGAAATAAATACTAACTCAAAATAAAAAATTAAAGAATTTAAATTTCTTCCTAAAAAAATTACTCTAAATAACATTCTTATAAATAAAATTCTTGAATACTCTGATAAAAAAATTAATGCAAATCCCCCTCTTCTATATTCAATATTAAACCCAGAAACTAACTCTGACTCACCTTCAGCAAAATCAAAAGGAGTACGATTAGTTTCTGCCAATCTGGAAACAAATCAAATAAAACCCAAAGGTAAAGATAAAAAAATTAATCAAATATAATCTTGATATTTAAAAAAATCTATTAAACTAAAACTACCAACTATAATTATAAAAGATATAAAAATTAATGACAAACTAACTTCATAAGAGATAGTTTGAGCAACAGCACGTATTCCCCCTAATAAAGAATACCTTGAATTAGATGATCAACCCGCAATTATTAAAGTATAAACCCCTAATCTAGTAACACAAAGAAAAAATAATATACTTAAATTAAAACTAAATAAACCTATTAAATAAGGTATAACAACCCATATTAATAAAGACAAAAATAAACTCATTACAGGAGAATAATAATATATTAAATAATTTGATAATAAAGGAAATGTTTGTTCCTTAGAAAATAATTTAATTGCATCTCTAAAAGGTTGAGGTAAACCTATAAATCCAACTTTATTAGGACCCTTACGAATTTGAATATAACCTAATACTTTACGTTCCAATAAAGTTAAAAATGCTACACCTACTAATACACAAATAACCAATAATAATAAACAAATAAACCTTACTATAATATCTTTATAAAACAATATTACTTGTAATAACTTACATATATGAATTCTAAATTCATTACACTATTCTGCCAAAGTAATAATAATATTCAAAATTTAAATATAAATATATTTTATATTTGGTCCTTTCGTACTAAAATATAATAATTAAATAAAGATAGAAACCGACCTGGCTTACACCGGTCTGAACTCAGATCATGTAAAAATTTAATGGTCGAACAGACCAAAATTTCCAAACTTCTACACCTGGAATAATTTTTAATCCAACATCGAGGTCGCAAACTTTTTTATCGATATGAACTCTCCAAAAAAATTACGCTGTTATCCCTAAGGTAACTTAATCTTATTATCTTTAATAAAGGATCATTAAAACAATTATCTATGTACAAATTTAAAAAGAATTTATTTAATCTTTCTATTACCCCAATAAAATAATAAATTTAATAATAAAATTAAAAAATCCTTAATAATAATATAAAATTTAATATAAAGATCTATAGGGTCTTCTCGTCTTTTAATTATATTTAAGCTTTTTAACTTAAAAATTAAATTCTTATTATTATTTAGAGACAGATTTTATTTCGTCAAACCATTCATACAAGCTTTTAATTAAAAAACTAATGATTATGCTACCTTTGCACAGTCAATTTACTGCGGCCATTTAAAATATTTCAGTGGGCAGGTTAGACCTTAAATTATTGAACCTAAAGGACATGTTTTTGTTAAACAGGCGAATAAAAAAATTGCCGAATTCCTTTAAATAATCTTATAAAATATATTATATAAACATTTATAAATAAATACTAATTTTATCATTATATCTTACATTTAAATATTTAATGAAATTTATTTATAAAAAACTAAATTTATTTAAAATAATATTTTAATAAAAATTAATTATAACAAATTATTAAAAAAAAATATTTCTAAACCTATATATTTTTATATTAACTTAAAATAATTTTAGAAATTTAATTAAAAGCTTATCCCTTTAATTAATATTTAAAAAATCTATTAATTTAAAAAAATAAATTAATAAAATTTTATAAACTAAATTAAATTTATTTCTAAATAAACCAGATATATTTAAGAACGAATAACTTTTCATTACTAATAAATTATTATAAATATTTTTTTTACAATAAAAAACATAATTTATTCTCTCTCTTAAAATCGGGAAAATTAAAATTTATAATAATTATTTAATAAACCCTGATACACAAGGTACAAAAAAATAATTATACTTTTATTTAATAAAATTTTATTACAAAATTCTTTTACAATACTAATAAACTATAATTTAAAAAATTTTTTCTTTAATAAATACTTAAAATAAAATAAATAAAATTATTTTTATTAAAATAAAAAATAAAATATTAATAATTAATTAATTTCAAATTATATTGAATTGCACAACTTCTTTTTAATGTAAATAAACTGCTTAACTTATTAAGCTTTAATTTGTCATTCTAGATACACTTTCCAGTACATCTACTTTGTTACGACTTATCTTACCTTATAATAAGAGCGACGGGCGATATGTACACATTTTAGAGCTAAAATCATAAAATTAATCTTAATTTTATTACTATCAAATCCACTTTCTAAAAAAATTTTAATATTATTATCCATATAAATAAATTTATTGTAACTCATTTCTTCTTTAACATAAACTGCACCTTGATCTGATATATTTTTTATATATAAAAAATTAAACATTATAATTCTTATAAAATATTTAATAACGACGATATACAAACTTAATAGCTAAAGTACAATTAATCGTGGATTATCAATTATAGAACAAGTTCCTCTGAATAGACTAAAATACCGCCAAAATTTTTAAATTTAAAGATCATAACTAATACTAATTTAATGAATTTTTTTACGATTAAAATAATAGGGTATCTAATCCTAGTTTATATTTTAAATTTTATAAAATCAAATAATTTAAATTATAATTATTTTAAATTTAAAATTTCACCTTATAAATTCAACTTTAATTAAAATAAAATATTTTTATTATAAATCAATAAAATTTATTAACATTTTTTGTATAACCGCAACTGCTGGCACAAATTTTGTCAATATTATAATTTTTTTATATTTCTTAATTTCTTAAATTAATAAATCTAAATACTGCGAATAAATTAAATTAAAGATAATTATTTAAATTAACTTTAAAATCCCACTAAAATTTACATGTAAATAAAAAATTTAATAAATTTTTAAGCTAAAATTAAACTTTTTATAATAATATAAAAAAAATTAATTAATTTAATTTTTGAATTAAATTTTAATATTTAAAGTAAAAATAAATAATTTTTAATTAACTTAATTAAATAAAAAACATTTTTTTTATTTTTAAACAGTACAATAACAGTAAATTATTAATAAAGATTAAAAAAACCTAAATTAAAAATTAATAGAAAAATTACTTACCCCTAATTTTTTTATTAATTAATTAAACCTAAAAATTTATTTAAAC